GGCTAGGATTCAAAAAAATGGACCGTCCTGTAGTATAAACTAATAACTATAGCACTAATAACCAACTCATTGCTTCGTATTATCTGAATCCAAAGAACCAGTCAAGATATAATATATTGATCATATCGTTGTAGCAACTGAAATGTTTTTTTGCAGAAACAAAAAAACCCAATTTGATTATGGGTTGTGAAGTTATACGTTGTGCAGGAAAATAAAAAAGCATGCGGATAAATGGAAGGATGAGAGAAAGAGAGAAAGAAAATATCAATGATATAGGATTCCAATATGTAAGGTCTGTGAGTCATCTCATAAACAACAGTGTAATACAGCATCAATAATAATGCATCCATAATTCGATGAATCCGCTCATAGAACAAAAAAATAAAGAGCCTCGAGCCAATAAAAACTGAGAAAATTGACTTAAAAAAAATTTCATTACGGACTCCGTTGGAGAATTCAGACCTAACCATTAATCGAGAAGCAATGGGAACGACGGAACCCGTGAATAAAGAAGATTCTATTGGAAATGAATCTTAATGATTTATTGGGTGGGATGGCGGAACGAACCCGGGAACTAAACTATTCTTTTATTTGGGGAGGTCATGAACTAACCCTACAACTGAAATAGATATTGAAAGAGTAAATATTCGCCCGCGAAAGTTTTTTTTTATTGGATTGATTAATTTTGATCGATCCGATATAGGAAAGGGCAAAACAAAATAAAGATTTTTCTAATGGTAAAAAAAAGCCATTGAGATTAGCTCTAAATAGAATATACATGTTTCAATTCTATATCTAAACACGATATACAATTTTAGAATAGATTAATTAGATGAAATTTCGAAATTTCAAAGAATACTATGCTTCAGTATATTATTAATTAAATCCCTGTATATCTTGATAAAATCTTTTTTAGTCCTTTCATTCGCGAGGAGCTGGATGAGAAGAAACTCTCATGTCCAGTTCTGTAGTAGAGATGGAATTGAGAAAGAACCATCAATTATAACCCCAAAAGAACAAGATTCCGTAAACAACATAGAGGAAGAATGAAAGGAATATCTTATCGAGGTAATCATATTTGTTTCGGCAGATATGCTCTTCAAGCACTTGAACCCGCTTGGATCACATCTAGACAAATCGAAGCAGGGCGCCGAGCAATGACACGAAATGTACGGCGTGGCGGAAAAATATGGGTACGTATATTTCCAGACAAACCAGTTACAGTAAGACCCACGGAAACCCGTATGGGGTCCGGGAAAGGATCCCCCGAATATTGGGTAGCCATCGTTAAACCGGGTAGAATACTTTATGAAATGAGTGGAGTCGCTGAAAATATCGCTCGAAAGGCTATTTCAATAGCGGCGTCAAAAATGCCTATAAGAACTAAATTCATTATTTCTGGATAGGAATGTCGAACAAAAGGAAATAAATCTTGGGTATAAAAAAATGCGGGTTTCTTTTTTTTACTTCGTCCTTTCAGTGCTTTACTTTAAATTAAACATTAAAAAAAAAAAAGATTCAAAAAACGATATGATTCAACCTCAAACCCATTTGAATGTAGCGGACAATAGCGGTGCCCGAGAATTGATGTGTATTCGAATCATAGGAGCCAGTAATCGTAGATATGCTCATATTGGTGACGTTATTGTTGCTGTGATCAAGGAAGCAGTACCAAATACGCCTCTAGAAAGATCAGAAGTGATCAGAGCTGTAATTGTACGTACTTGTAAAGAACTCAGACGTGATAACGGTATGATAATACGTTATGATGACAATGCTGCAGTTGTCATTGATCAAGAAGGAAATCCAAAGGGAACTCGAGTTTTTGGTGCGATCGCCCGAGAATTGAGACAGTTGAATTTTACTAAAATCGTTTCATTAGCACCTGAAGTATTATAAGATGAGACCGCGATATAGCCATAGGATATAGCCATAGTATTAAAATACAATAGATAAATACAAATTTAGTAGAGTATGTCTCACGCATATACTTTTAATACTTTTCATAAAAAAAAAAGAACATGTTGATTATATCAAAATTCGGAAGCAACAAAATTTTGAGTTTATCATGGGCAAAGACACTATTGCTGACATAATAACTTCTATACGAAATGCTGACATGAATCGAAAGGGAACAGTTCGAATAGCATCTACTAGCATCACCGAAAACATTGTTAAAATACTTTTGCGAGAGGGTTTTCTAGAAAACGTAAGGAAACTCGTGGAAAACAAAAAAGAGTTTTTGGTTTTAACCCTACGACATAGAAGGAATAGGAAAGGGCCATATAGACCCATTTTAAATTTAAAACGAATCAGTCGACCCGGTCTACGAATCTATTTTAACTATCAACGAATTCCTAGAATTTTAGATGGGATGGGGATTGTAATTCTCTCTACTTCTCAGGGTATAATGACAGACCGAGCGGCTCGACTAGAAAGAATCGGCGGAGAGGTTTTGTGTTATATATGGTAATTCTTTTTCTATCCGAATTGTATTTGGAGCTTCCTTTTGTGTTGTGAAAAAAAGGGGGATTCCTCGAGGTTTAATTACTGAACAACTTACCAATGGTATGTTCTGGGTTCTGTTAGACGGTTTAGACAACGAAGTAAGATTCTAGGTTATGTTTCAGGAAGGATCCGACCCCTTTTTATACATATACTACCGGTGGATATAGTTAAATTGAAGGAAGTCGTTATGATTCAAACGGAGGGCGTATAATTTATAGACTACACAAAAGGATTTGAGTGAGTAGGTTATTTTTCAACATTCCTTTCATGGGGATACAATTCACGGTTCAAAAATTTCAAGAAACTTATTTTCTTCCAATAAGTGGATTCGAAATTCATTTAAGGCATAACAATTATGAAAATAAGGGCTTCCGTTCGTAAAATTTGTGAAAAATGTCGACTGATCCGCAGGAGGGGACGGATTATAGTAATTTGTTCCAACCCGAGACATAAACAAAGACAAGGATAATCTTTCAAAAAGGGACTCTAGAAAGGAACCAATGAACAAATCAAAATAAAAGATCGGTTTTGACATGAAATGGATATATCCATATATCTCTGACTTATATTTATGAAATGATAAAATATGGCAAAATCTACACCAAGAAGTGGTTCACGTAGGGCTGGACGGATGGGTTCGCGTAAAAGTGGACGTCGAATACCAAAGGGCGTTATTCATGTTCAAGCAAGTTTCAACAACACCATTGTGACTGTTACGGATGTACGGGGTCGGGTAATTTCTTGGTCCTCGGCCGGTACTTGTGGATTCAGGGGTACAAGAAGAGGTACGCCCTTTGCTGCTCAAACCGCAGCAGGAAGTGCTATTCGAGCAGTAGCGGATCAAGGTATGCAACGAGCAGAAGTCATGATAAAGGGTCCTGGTCTCGGAAGAGATGCAGCATTACGAGCTATTCGTAGAAGCGGTATCCTTTTAAATTTCGTACGGGATGTAACCCCTATGCCACATAATGGTTGCAGACCCCCTAAAAAAAGACGGGTGTAGAAATAGAAGAGATTTCAAGAGAAATAAATGACTCAACGATCTGACAAATAATATTACTATGGTTCGAGAGAAAGTAAAAGTATCTACTCGGGCACTACAGTGGAAGTGTGTTGAATCAAGAGCAGACAGTAAGCGTCTTTATTATGGACGCTTTATTTTGTCTCCACTTATGAAAGGTCAAGCCGACACAATAGGCATTGCGATGCGAAGAGTTTTGCTTGGAGAAATAGAAGGAACATGTATTACACGCGCAAAATCTGAGAAAATCCCACATGAATATTCTACCATAGTGGGTATTCAAGAATCGGTACATGAAATTTTAATGAATTTGAAAGAAATTGTATTGAGAAGTAATCTTTATGGAACTTGTGACGCGCTTATTTGTGTCAAAGGTCCGGGAGATGTAACTGCTCAAGACATCCTCTTGCCACCTTCTGTAGAAATCGTTGATAAGACGCAGCACATAGCTAGCCTAACAGAACCAATTGATTTGTGTATTGGATTACAAATCGAGAGGAGTCGAGGATATAATATAAAAACGCCAAATAATTTTCAAGACGGAAATTGTTATCCTATAGACGCTGCATTCATGCCTGTTCGAAATGCGAATCATAGTATTCAGTCTTATGGGAATGGCAATGAAAAACAAGAGATCCTTTTTCTAGAAATATGGACAAACGGGAGTTTAACTCCTAAAGAAGCACTTCATGAAGCCTCCCGGAGTTTGATTGATTTATTTATTCCCTTTCTCCAGGCAGCAGACGAAAACTTACATTTAGAGAACAATCAATACAAGGTTACTTTACCTTTTTTTACTTTTCATGATAGATTGGCTAAACTAACGAAAAAGAAAAAAGAAATCGCATTGAAATCGATTTTTATTGACCAATCAGAATTGTCTCCCAGGATCTATAATTGTCTCAAAAAGTCCAATATACATACATTATTCGAGCTTTTGAATAAGAGTCAAGAAGACCTTATGAAAATTGAACACTTTCGCCTAGAAGATGTAAAGCAGATAATGGGTATTCTAGAAAATAAATAGAAAAGCATTTCACAATTGATTTACCGAAAAGAAAAATCAAATAAGTTTTAAATCAATTGAATTTATTGCAATTTTTCTATTCTTTAGAAAAAAAATCGAAAAAAAGAAATGGCTTTGCACCTTTAGACCAATCTCTATATTCAGACCGGAATTAAATTATTAAATTGAATAGAAGTATCTAGGGAGAATTCACTTTGACTTTGAAGTGACTACTCCCTAGATACACACGTCATGATATTTTACAATTGAATCAATTTAAAAAAGACCTAAAGTTAGGGATTTTTCAATAGGTAATGTTGCTCCAATACCCAAGCTCAAGGCCACTGCGGTACCAATCAAAAAGACGGTTGTCGCTACTGGGCGGCGAAATGGATTTTGGAATTTATTAACATTTTCCAAAAAAGGTACTGTTAATAATCCCGTAGGTACTGAAACCATTAAAAG